GCCAATATTAGCACGGATCGTACGGAAATGTAACTCACTATTCAAACAACTATTCAGAGTTCCTAGAGCTCCTTGTAAGGCTTGTTGAAAAACTCGTTGTCGGACCTGATTAATCGCTCTTTGTTGTTCAAAATGAAGGGTTTCATTTTTGTAATTTTCTAATCGTTCCAAAGTGTCACAAGTAGCATTAATCAAATTTTCTTTTTCTCGTTCTATCTCAGAGTATCCATTCATTCGATACTCATCTGCTTCTATTTCTACTTTCCGTAAGCGAGTCCTGGCTCTTTCGAGCTGCTCAATGGCCCCTCTACGTAATTCTTCCGAATTTCGAATAGTACTCAAGATCCTCTGTTTTCGATTATCTAATAAATCATTTAATGAAAGTAGATTATCTTACCATTAATTTCACAACTTCAATAATCTCTTCCCGAACCAAACATGAATCTTTCGATTCATTTGGCTCTCACGCTCAATTATTTATTTTATATTATGGGCATTCCCATATCTTTTTTTTTTTAATGTAATGAGCCTACCCTCTCTTTTCTGTTTATATTCAAAAACATCGAAACTGATATAAGACCAGAATATTAGGAGGACTCTTCCGACCAGACAAAAATCTATAATTGTCAGCAAAGTTCTTTCTTTATTTGTATTTGTTCTTTATTTGTATTTGATTTGTTCTTTATTTAATTTTAAATTCAAATTTACAATTTATTTCTATATTTTTTTTATTTCCTTTTTTTCTTCAAATCCAAAAATTCCTATTTTTTTTTTACGTAGGTCGTCGATTCGGCATTGGAAAAAAAGAGCAAGATGCCCATTTTTTTAATAAATGGTTCAAATCATTTTATCGATATGAGTGTTCTATACCAGATAAATTACCAACTATTCATTTTTAAACCATTTCGGTACGTTAGTACCGGTAGAAAGAGTACCATGTTTTGCCTGGACTTCAAACAGTTTAGCTTTAACCATGTTAATGGTCTCACATTATTGGTTGATAGAGAATCAAATTTACCAATAAGTCACGAAATGCTATGGTTCTTACATATGATTTCTTAATTTATTCAGAAATAATTCGTTGAGATCGTGCACTTTTTTTCCTATTTATCCTATAAAATGAATAAAATACCATAAATAAAGTGCAGTCGGATGGATCCAACCTATTCTTGAAATACACAACTCGCACACACCCCCTTTCCAAAAAAAATCAATACACCAAGCACTACACTTAGATTTATTGGATTTGTTGCTAAAATATCGGTATTAAACCCGAAACTCCCGGCGGATGGCCAGTGACCCAAGGAAAGGAAAGAATCGGTTCCATTTTTCATATGCTCTCCTCTTATAGATAGGACTAACAAAGAACAGAGTTCTTTTTGTATCACTTCGTTGTCCCTTTTTTGATCGATTTCTTTTTATTATATAAATTTGATTTCCATTTTTTTTTTAATGGGAGTAGATTAAATCTAGTAATTCAATTTGATAATTTTTAAATTTCTTACTTGAAGTTTCCAATCCAATAAAATACTTATTAGGTTAAGTCTTGGGTCTCATGTCAATTGTGAAATATCTCGTTTGTTGAAACGATTCCTAAAAAAAGTAAAAAAAAGGTTTCTATTGTACTAAGCTAAGGACGCGAAGGAAGAAAACGAGCGGATCAGTAATTACTCATCCTCAAAACAATCCTTCCTTTCCTGGGGTATTGTCTCAACAAATAAATAATTGTAGGAGTAAAGCGTTGATATAATTAGAAGAAGCAAACAGCAATTCTGAGTTAATAAAATAAGAAAAAAGTATAGCGAGTTAAAAAAATAAGAAAAAAAGTATAGTATGTAAGGTACTTTTTTACATTTCTAGGATTAAACAAAAGGATTCGCAAACAAAAGCGCTAACGCCACGACCAGTCCATAAATTGTTAAAGCTTCCATAAAAGCTAGACTAAGCAATAAAGTACCTCGTATTTTACCCTCTGCTTCTGGTTGTCTCGCAATACCTTCTACAGCTTGGCCTGCAGCAGTACCTTGACCAACTCCAGGTCCAATAGAAGCAAGCCCTACGGCCAATCCAGCAGCAATAACGGAAGCGGCAGAAATCAGTGGATTCATGGTAAGTTCCTCGCACCAAAAAAAAAAGAAATGGTTAATGATACAATCAACCAATGAATTTTTACTTAATTTTTTTTATCATTTTTTTTTTTCATTAAGATTTTATCATTAAGATCTATCTGATTAAGATCTATCGGGTCGAAATAACTAAAAACTCCGAATTGAAATGATAATATTACTGAATCGTCAGAACTATTTCGATATCTCATTTTGAGTTTCTACCCATAATGGAGTTTTTGTAAATACATATGTATACGGTTCTAGTTATTGCATTTCTTTGTTTCGAACCATTCTTTCATTCAATTCTTCTTTCCTTTCTTTTTTCTTCTAGATACTATCCTTGAGTTCATCTCTTTTTTGCATTTCATTCAATCCACAATCACAGACGAAACAGAAAGACTTATATTGGAACTATATAAATGCAGTGAACCGCAATCAAATCAATCAAATCAATAATATATATATATATAGGGTATATAATAATATATATATTAGGAATAGTCCTATATAACTAGTAAATATCTAATATCACATATACATTTGTTTCTTCCATAACGTAAACCACCCGCATTTTATATTGAATCGGATTCTAGAATCATTCCTCGAAACAGACACAGGGGCTGGACTTATAAAGATTACATACATCTAGTGTGACCCCCCCAACCCATCTTTTTTTTTTTTTACAATTCCGCAATATCGTTTATCTTTTTTCCTACGACTCTAGGTCGTATATTCATACGTATTTGTATTTGTATCTATTATGTTCTCCAACCAAGTGGATTATCTTGAATCATGCATGAATTGGGATAAGCTTAAAAAAGACTATTTCAAAACTAGTCAATGATGACCCTCCATGGATTCACCTATATAAGCCGCGGCTAACGTTGCAAAAATAAGAGCTTGAATACCACTTGTAAATAATCCAAGAAGCATAACAGGTATAGGAACTACTGAAGGGACTAAAGAAACAAGAACAACAACTACTAATTCATCAGCCAATATATTCCCGAAAAGTCGAAAACTAAGAGATAAAGGTTTTGTGAAATCTTCTAGGATGTTAATTGGTAAAAGTATTGGGGTTGGTTGAATGTATTTCCCGAAATAACCCAATCCTTTTTTGGTAAGACCCGCATAAAAATATGCCGCTGACGTGGGTAAAGCTAAAGCAACAGTAGTATTTATATCATTCGTAGGCGCAGCTAACTCCCCATGAGGTAATTGTATGATTTTCCAAGGTAAAAGAGCACCTGACCAGTTAGAAACAAAAATAAATAAGAACATAGTTCCAATAAAGGGAACCCAAGGACCATATTCTTCTCCAATCTGAGTTTTGCTCAAATCTCGAATAAATTCAAGGACATATTCGAAGAAATTCTGACCGTCGGTCGGAATGGTTTGTGGATTCCGAACAGCTATGATGACTGAACCTAATAAGATAGCAATTACGACCCAAGAAGTGATAAGTACTTGGGCATGGATTTGTAAACCTCCTATTTGCCAATAGAAATGTTGGCCTACTTCTACACCCGATATATCGTATAACCCTTTGAGTGTTTTAATGGAACATGGTATAACATTCATATTGTCCTCTGACAGAAATTGAACTTCAAAAAAGGAATTATTTTGATTCAACCATCTATTTCTCAACTCACTAACTTGAATCATTAATCGTATATTTTATTTACGATACCAAGAAATTACATAACATCATAACATAATATCAATATCCCCATTTTTTTATCTCTTTTAAAAAATTCAAAAATAGTAACCGATCCAATAAATCTATGGAGTTGCCAAATAATTAACTAATCTTATTATTCTTAATGATAATCTAATGATAATCAACGATTTCTTATATAGCTAGAACGACCCTCACAAATTGCAGATACTAATTTGTTAAGAATCAATCGGATTGAAGCTATAGCGTCATCATTTGCTGGAATCGAAATATCTGCGAGATCTGGGTCACAATTTGTATCGATTAAACAAATTGTCGGAATCCCCAAAATGACACATTCTCGAAGAGCCGTATATTCTTCTTGCTGATCAACGATGATCACAATATCAGGCAACCCCGTCATATATTTGATCCCACCGAGATATGTTTGCAAGGTAGATAATTTTCTCTTCAACATTGCTGCATCTCTTTTGGAGAGACAGTTGAGTTTCCCCATCTTTTGTTCTGCTCTTAAGTCCCTGAACTTGTGAAGTCTCGTTTCCGTAGTGGACCAATTCGTTAACATACCACCAAGCCATTTTTTATTAACATAATGACACCGAGCCCTTATTGCAGCTGATGCTACTGAATCCACTGCTTTATTTTTTGTACCAACGATTAAGAAGGTTTTTCCCCTACTTGCTGCATCAAAAACTAAATCACAGGTTTCTGATAAAAAACGAGCAGTTCTAGTGAGATTTGTAATATGAATACCTTTACGCTTTGCGGAGATGTAAGGGGCCATTCTAGGATTCCATTTCTTAGTACCATGACCAAAATGAACTCCTGCTTCCATCATCTCTTCCAAATTGATGTTCCAATATCTTCTTGTCATTTTTCCCCAGACTTCCTTTTTTTTTTTTAACAAAGAGACGAGGTAACCTGAAATAAATAATTGTTCCGATGGAACCTTCTACGGGGGATTGACCATTGATACACGACCCAAACCATTAATTTCTTTTAATTACTTATTTTTTACCAATTTAATTACTTATTTTTGATTTTTTACCAAATCAATAATCGGACCAGATAATTGAAAGATAGTTAAAGTGAAAGAAAAGAATCTGCTCTTAGGAATCATTAAATCGCGTAAATGATTGTTCTGATGTCTCATGGAAATTTGTCTCATGGAAATTGTTTTGGACGTAAGAACAAAATAATTCTCTATGGTGTAACAAAATATCTCTTATTTCCAAATGAATGTTCTTGTCTTGCCTTGAAGGGTGTACTAATTTTTGGAATCCGGTACCAACAGGTATAATCCCCCCCAGAACAACGTTCTCTTTCAGGCCTTTCAACCAATCAATACGACCTCGTAGAGCAGCTTTTGCTAAAACTCGAGCGGTTTCTTGAAAACTTGCTTCGGATATGAAACTTTGAGTATTTAGAGATGCCCTCGTTATTCCCAATAAGATTGCCCGATAACAGATCGCTTCGTCCAAAGCGCGCCCTGCTCGTTCCGCTCGCAAAAAGCCGATTAATTCTCCAGGTAAAAAAACATTAGACATTCCATCTTCTGAAACCAACACTTTTGATGTTACTTGACGTACAATAATTTCTATATGTCTATTATGGATCTGTACCCCCTGGGATCGATAAACCTTTTGGATCTTATTAACCAAAGAGATACGACTTTGGGCTATGGTTAGCTCAGCTCCAATCAAGAATCCCCAGGGTATTCCAAGAATTCTTTGTATACGTTCGTTCCAACCTTCAACTCTCCTTTCTAGGTTCATCGATATTGAATCAATCGAACGCACTTCTAAGATTTGTTCCACTTTTGGAAGACCTTGCGTTATGTCACCAGATCTCGATTTTTCATATATAAATGTAACTAATGTATCTCCTTCGTAAAGGATTTCTCCATAATGGCTATGAACGGTTGCTCCTGGAGTGGCCAAATAGGGTTTAGCTGATCTTATAACTAAGGAGTCAACATGAACAATTAAAATTTGACCGGATTTTTTTACGTGTGATTCGTATTTGAATAGACATACATTTTCACAAATAAATTGTCCAAGGCTAATTATTGTAGATGTCTCTTCACAATAATCGTGATGGAGAAAGCACCAATTCAAATGGAATGGATTCAAAATTATGTTACCGCATGGATCGGGATTATAAATCCTCCTATTTTCATCTATTAAACAGTATTTAAGTACTTGGAAAGTCTGTTTAAAATTGTCAAGTAACAAATATTTCTTTAACAAGATATGATTATGAGTTATTAAATAGTAAGATGAAAAAAAATTCGCTATTTTAGGGACAATAGTCCCTAAGGGACCCAGCAAATCCCTAATTTTGATTATGGGATCTGATTCTTTTGTCACATTGTTATATTTCGAACCATTGAATGGACCAATTCGAGAACAATTGGATGATGACAAAATTATCAAAGATTGGCATTCATTATTTCGATTCAACAACGTACCAATACCAATAGTTCCTTGATGTTGGGTAAGTGATTGAATCTTCGCCTTGGAATAAAAAGGATTGATATTGGTGCGATCTAATCCATTATCGGAAATCAATACGGAACTTGCCCTATCATACCTTTTTCCGGTATACGAAATAGTGGACTTGACTAACTCAATTCTTATAAAATCGCGAATCAGATCATTTGTCCTTACCTCAACAAAGGAAGCATGAACCTCTTCTATAGAACCATTTTTTTCTTGGTCCCAATTCAATACTAAGCAAGTCCGAACTAATTGAATACTTGTGTGATAAATTCCTCGAATTGACTTGCCATTTCCATAAAGGATATAATTGACAACTCTAAGTTGGACATTATCCTTTTCCTGCAAGAGATCCCGAGGGAAAAGTGTTGCTAAATTTATCCCATCAGCTATTTCATATGTGACTACGGACCGAACCGAAACAAAATACTTTTTCTTGGTGGGTGTGATCCGTTGGACATAGATCCAATTTTTCCATTTTTTTGATTTCTTAGAATTTTTTTTTTCCGTCTCTGGTGGTATCAAAATGCCGCTGTGCCTGGATATCTTATCTGTTTCTCCAGGAAAATGAATATCTCCAGAAAAGATTTTCAGTTCAATACTTTTTTTTTTTCTCTCCATTCGGACTAATCCGCCTACCCGGCTTCTTGTATTTAAAGCGAGTTGTGTATCTACTCCAATGATACTATTGTTCCGGACCATTATGAACGAAGATCCGGGTAAGATATGCACTTCTTCGAGAATGAAAAAAAACCGATCTACTTTCTGGTATTTCGGACTAAATTCTTTTGCTCTTCGATACTCAATCAAATCCTCTTTTTTTATGATTGAATCCACCTCTATGGTCCCATATTTAGTAATTCCTGAACTATTTCTTCTGTATCGTGGATCATCAAAATAAGCAAGAATACTATTTCTATGTAAAATACCATTTATGGGTATTTCAATCGAAATACCAAAACAGGGCATTAGTTCTTTATCTCGTTCTTGATCATATTGTAATGGAATAATGAATCTATTTCTTCGTTTTTTCGCCAAGAAATCAGAATTTTCTTGGAGAATAGAAGGATATATGAAATTCCAATGACCATTGGATATGATTCGATCAGGTCTTGAATAGTCAAGAATTTCCCTATCTTTTTTACCAGAAGTATCCAACAATTTATGTCTTACTCGATGATTAGTCATTGAGAGGTCAAAGATATATCTTTCTTCGAAAGAAAAAGAATGAACATTCATTTGATCTTGATCTTTGTGGAGCGAAAAAGACACTATACTGGATCTGCACGGACCTCCTGCTAATATCCATAAATGACTTGTTTTTGGTAATAGATGAACATTACCATGTGTATATTCAGATGCATGGTGGACATCGGTACTCCAGTGCATTTCTCCCTCTGATTCAGAATAAATATGTTTTCGTACCTTCTCTTTAAAACGAAAAGTAGACGTTCCGGCACGAATCTCAGCAATCACTTGTTCTGATTCTACATATTGATCATTTTGAACTAAAATCAAACTTTTTGGTGGAATATTCACATTATGGATAATATCCCGAGTCTCAATAGTTACATACAAGTCTATAGAACATAGAAAAGCAGGATGCCCATGACGGGTACGTGTGGGATAAACCAAATCCTCATTGAATTTTATTTTTCCATTAGAAGGAGCTCGTACATGTTCGGCAGTATCACCTGTGAATACTCCACCGGTATGAAAAGTTCTTAATGTTAGTTGAGTCCCTGGTTCCCCAATTGATTGACCCGCAATAATACCTACGGCTTCTCCCAATTCGACCAGGTCGCCGTGAGTGGGACTCCGACCATAACATAATTGACAGATCCAAGATGCACTCTTGCAAGTAAAGGGGGTTCGAATATATATTGGTTGTGCCCGAAAGGTTATGAATCGATTGACAAGTCCAATCCCAATATCTTGATTTCGAGCGGCAATGCATCGTAGACCCATATATATATTGTCTGCTAATACACGACCAATTAGTGTTTGGACAAAAATTTTTTCCGTCATCCCATTTCGAGGACTCACGGAAATACCTCGGATAGTACCACAATCCGTTCTACGTACAATAATGTGTTGAACTACTTCAACAAGTCTACGCGTGAGGTATCCAGCATCTGATGTTCGTACAGCAGTATCTACAACTCCTTTGCGGGCTCCGTAGCAGGAAATTATATATTCTGTCAAAGAAAGCCCTTCGCGTAAATTGCTTTGAATGGGTAAATCAATCATTTGTCCTTGGGGATCCGACATTAATCCTCTCATACCTACTAATTGGTGTATCTGAGATGCATTTCCTCTAGCTCCCGAAAAGGACATCAGATGGACTGGATTAGAAGGATCCGTCATCCGAAAATTAGGATTCATTTCTTGTCTCAAATATTCACTTGTAGCATACCATATCTCAATGGATTGACGTAATTTTTCTACCGCATGTACATTTCCATAATGATGGTGTTTTTCAAAAATAAAACTTTGTTGTTCAGTGTCTTGGACTAACCATCCCTTAGAAGGTATTGTTAAAAGATCATCAATTCCTAATGAAATAGATGTAGCAGTGGCTTGCTGGAAACCCAAAGTCTTTACTTGATCCAGGATGTGTGATGTATATGCCATTCCGAAATGATCTATTAATCTGCTAATAAGTCGTTTCATAGCAGTTCCATTTATCACTTTATTGTGAAAGACCAGATCAGCCCGTTCTGCCATAAGTACCTCTATATTCTGCTGAGTAGGATTCGACAATGGGCCTGAGTCAGTGATTCGAAAACTTCCTTTCCTCAATCTTGATTCACGCAAAAATTCAGAAATTATGATACCAGTGAAACTGGAGAGACCCGAATCTCTACGGGCACGGGCATCACCTAATCTAATTTATTAGTTTAGATAGCGTATGAATAGGCCCGACAAAACCCCTGTATGGCTTCTTCTATTTCTCGATAAAAAGAAATATGACCAAGAGTGGTTCGAATGTATATACAATGGATTTCTTTTTTTACACTTCCTACTATTAGATAGTGCTCATAAATCTCATGATAAGTACCCAAAGATTCATATTGAACTTCGATGGGAACTTCTCTTGAGCCAATGACACGTTGATCTAGTCTCCATCGGAGCCACAAAGGACTATCTAAACTGATTCGTTTCTGCCGATAAGCTCCAAGTACATCATAGGAACCACAAAAATACAGTTCTTTCTCTTTCGTATACTTATAGTCATTATTGTCAACTGTATTATTTTGATAGTTTCCGCGATTATATGGATTATGCCTATTTGCACAAATACCTCTACGATTCCTGATCGTTAATACATAGAGTCCGATAAGCATATCTTGAGTTGGTACGGAAATGGGATCCCCAATAGCTGGAGACAAGAGATTTATATGAGAAAACATAAGTAAACGAGCCTCCGCTTGAGCTTCCAAAGATAAAGGTACATGAACAGCCATTTGATCTCCATCAAAGTCTGCATTGAAACCCTTACAAACTAATGGGTGTAAACAAATAGCGCGCCCCTCCACTAAAATGGGTTGGAAGGCCTGTATGCCTAATCTATGCAAGGTGGGTGCTCTATTCAACAATACAGGATGCCCCCGCAAAACTTCTTGAAGTATTTCCCATACAATCAGTTCTTTTTCCCGAATTTGACTTTTAGCAATCCCTATGTTAGAAGCAACATGTTGTCTGATTAGACCACG